GTTCCCGTAGTTGAGAACAACAATGGCTTTTCAAGCCGTAGTCCTTGGGGCTAATCCAAGCGGGAATATATGACTTATTTTGTAATGTTTCTTGGGTTTTGTTTTATATTGGGGGTTTTGGCTGTGGCATCCAACCCCTCCCCGTATTATGGAGTAGTGGGGTTGGTATTAGCGTCCGTGGTTGGGTGTGGATGGTTAGTGAGCTTAGGCGTCTCTTTTATTTCTCTAGCGTTGTTTATAATTTATTTGGGAGGTATGTTGGTAGTCTTTGTTTATTCTGTGTCTTTGGCGGCGGATCCTTATCCTGAGGCTTGGGGGGATTGACGGGTAGTGGGGTATGGATTAGGGTTTGTTCTAGTGGTTTGTGTGGGGGTGGTTTTGGGGGGGGTTGTTGATTTTTGAAAGGTTGGGGTGGTTACAGTCGATAGTGGAGGAGTGTCTTTTGTTCGGTTAGATTTTAGTGGAGTGGCGGTATTTTATTCGTGTGGGGTTGGGTTGTTTTTGGTGGCGGGGTGAGGTCTGTTGTTGGTGTTGTTTGTTGTATTGGAGCTTGTGCGTGGATTGTCTCGGGGAGCAATTCGGGCGGTCTAGGGATTTCAGAAAGTAGTTTACTTGAAAACATCAGCTTTGGGAGCTGGAGAAGAAGGTTTGAGTCCTTTTTTCTGAATACTCTAAGAAGGGTGTAGTCTTCAGTTTTTGGTTTACAAGACCAATGTTTTTCATAAACTATTAGAGTACTTAGAGGTTTAGTATCTTGTTTTCTAGAGCTCCGATTATGGGGAAGAGGATTAGTAGGATGGTGAAATAAGAAAGGGATGCTATTTGGCCAATGGTGATGAATGGGTGTTCTACTGGTTGGCTTCCTACTCAAGTTAAGATAAGAAGGTTGGCTACTAGGAGTCAAAATAGGGTTTGGGAGAGTGGGCGGAATGTTATGGTTCGTTGTTTAGATTTGTGGAGAAAGGGAATAAAGAGGAGGATTAATACTGAAGCTGCTAGGGCTAGGACACCTCCGAGTTTGTTTGGGATTGAGCGTAGGATGGCGTAGGCGAATAGGAAATATCATTCTGGTTTAATATGGGGGGGAGTTACTAGAGGGTTTGCTGGGGTAAAGTTTTCTGGGTCACCTAGGAGGTTGGGTGAGAATAGGGCTAGTGTAAGGAAGGGGATGAGTATGAGTGTTAGGCCAAGGATGTCTTTGAGGGAGTAGTATGGGTGAAATGGAATTTTGTCCGAGTTAGATGAGATGCCTAGTGGGTTGTTTGAGCCTGATTCATGTAAGAATACGAGGTGGATGATGGTGATTCCTGCAATTAGGAAGGGGAGGAGGAAGTGTAGGGCAAAGAATCGGGTAAGGGTTGGGTTGTCAACTGAAAAGCCCCCTCAGGCTCATTCTACTAGGGTTTGGCCGATGTAAGGGATTGCTGAGAATAGGTTTGTGATGACGGTGGCTCCTCAGAACGATATTTGTCCTCATGGGAGGACATATCCTACGAAAGCAGTTGCTATGAGTGTAAGGAGGAGGATTACTCCTGTGTTTCAGGTTTCTTTGTATAGGTAAGAGCCGTAGTAGAGGCCGCGTCCGATGTGAAGGGAGATGCAGATGAAGAAGAATGAGGCGCCGTTTGCGTGGAGATTTCGGATGAGTCAGCCATATTGGACATTTCGGCATGTGTGGGCTACAGAGGAGAAAGCGAGGGAGGTGTCTGCGGTGTAGTGTATGGCTAGTAGGAGGCCGGTGAGGATTTGGGTGATAAGGCATATTGCTAGTAGAGAGCCGAAATTTCATCAGGCTGAGATGTTGGATGGAGCGGGGAGGTCAATTAGGGAGTTATTAATTATTTTTAGTAAGGGGTGTGATTTTCGGATGTTGGGTGCCATTAGTTTTATTTTTGGGTGAGTAGGATTGTTGTGATGATTGTGAGGGCGAAGGATCCTAGGTAGGATTTAATTAGGCCTGTATGAAGTGTGGTTGAGATTTTGCTCATAGTGAGATGAAGGTTGGCAAGGCCTTCGGGGCCTATTTTTTTATACCATGCCATATCGATTAGGTGTGAAGCAATTTTTTGTCCGGTGTGCAGGAGGATTATTGGGTTTGTTCGATGTATTAGGGGGTTGAAGTAGCCTAGTGAGGAGGAGAAATTTATGAGAGAGTTTTGTTTTGGGTGGGTGAGGATATGTGTTGTGTTGGATAGTTCTAGGGCTAGGATGATTCCAAGGGCTGTGACGATGATGGCGGCGGTTTTTGTAATAGTGGGCATGGTTATGGGGGGTGTTTTGATGGGAAGGATGAGGGATGAGATTAGTAAGCCTGCTATAATGCTGCCAAAAGCCAGTCGGATAATTGGAAGGATAGCTGAGGGTGTGTTTTCGTTGATTGGTGTAATTGTTGGAGTTCGATTGTATCCTGTTTGAACTAATAGGGTTATGCGGAGGCTGTAGGTTGCGGTGAAGGATGTAGCAAGAAGTGTGAGTAGGAGGGCTCAGGTGTTGATATATGAGGTATTTAGGTTTTCAATGATTAGGTCTTTTGAGTAAAAGCCTGCTAGGAATGGGGTACCTATTAGGGCAAGGTTGCCGATGGTTAAGCAGGAGGTAGTTATTGGGAGGGTTTTTTGTAGACATCCTATTTTGCGAATGTCTTGTTCTCCATTTAGGCTGTGGATGATTAGGCCTGAGCATAAGAATAGTATGGCTTTGAAGAATGCATGGGTGGAGATGTGGAGGAAGGCTAGTTGAGGAAGATCTAGTCCGATGGTGACTATCATGAGGCCTAGTTGGCTTGAGGTGGAGAAGGCAATGATTTTTTTAATGTCATTTTGGGTGAGGGCGCAGATAGCAGCAAATAGTGTGGATAAGGCACCTAGGCATAGACATGTGTTTAGGGCTATTTTGTTTGAGGTTAGGATTGGGTGAGTTCGGATGAGTARGAAAATTCCGGCTACTACTATAGTGCTAGAGTGAAGTAGAGCGGAGACTGGGGTTGGACCTTCTATAGCTGCTGGGAGTCATGGGTGGAGGCCAAATTGGGCTGATTTTCCTGTAGCAGCTAAGATTAGGCCGAGGAGAGGGAGAGTAGGTGTTTGATTTGATTGGATGGTTTGATGAATTTCTCAGGTATTTAGTGTTGACGCTAGTCATGCTATGCTTAGGATCAGGCCGATGTCTCCGATTCGATTGTAGATTATAGCCTGTAGGGCAGCTGTGTTAGCTTCGGCTCGTCCTTGTCATCAGCCAATAAGGAGGAATGATATGATTCCTACTCCTTCTCATCCAATGAATAAGAGAAATATATTGTTTGCAATGGTGAGGGTTAATATGGCGATGAGGAAGGTGAGGAGGAAGGTGAAGAATTTTGTGATGAGTGGTTCGGAGGCCATATATCATGTTGCAAATTCTAGGATTGATCATGTTACAAATAGTGCGATGGGGAAGAATGTTATGGAATATAGGTCCATTTTTAGGGTGATTGGGATTTTGAAGTTTTGGATAAAGTGCCATTCTCAGTAGGTGGTAGTATATTCTACTCCTGAGTAAATGAAAATGGTTGTTGGGAGGAGGCTGATTAGGAAGGCGATTTTAGTGGTTTTAGAGATTAATTGGGGGGAGTTTTTATGGTTTAGTAGGAGTTGTAGTATGATTGGGGTGAGGAGAATGAGTAGAGTCAGTAATGTAAGGGTGTTTAGGAGTAGTACTGTTTCCATTACTTTTACTTGGAGTTGCACCAAGATGGGTGGTTCCTAAGACCAACGGATTACTTTTATCCTTTAAAGTTAAGGGGGCCGAGGTTTTAGGCTCGGATGCAAGAATTAGCAGTTCTTGTTGGTTATACCACCCCTTGGTGAGCAAGGAGGTTTAAACTCCTGTCTTTAGAATCACAATCTAATGTTTTGGTTAAACTATGCTTACATAGAGGGGTTCCTGAGATTAGTTCAGGTTTTAGGATGAGGGTTAGTATGGGGATAATGTGTAGAATTATGAGGAGGTGTTCTCGTGTGTTTGAGTTTGGAGATGATGTGATATGGGTTGGCAGAGTGCCTCGTTGGGTTGATAGAAGTATGTACAGGGTGTAAGAGGCGGTTAGTAGGGTTGCAGTGCCGGTTAGGATAATTGTAGGGGAGGATCAGTTGAAAAGGGCGGTTATAATTGTAAGTTCTGCTATTAAGTTGGTGGTTGGGGGCAGGGCTATGTTAGTTAGGTTGGCTAGGAATCATCATGTGGCTATGAGTGGGAGGAGTGGCTGTAGGCCTCGCGTGAGAATGAGGATGCGGCTGTGTGTTCGCTCGTAGTTTGTGTTGGCTAGGCAGAACAGTATAGAGGAGGTAAGTCCGTGGGAGATTATTAGGATTATTGCCCCTGAGAATGATCATTGGGTTTGGATTATACTTGCGGCAGTTACTAGACCTATGTGACTTACTGATGAGTAGGCGATGAGGGATTTTAGGTCTGTTTGGCGTAAGCAGATGGAGCTAGTTATTAGAGCGCCTCATAGGGCTAAGGTGAGAAACGGGTAATGTAGGTGGTTGGATAGGGGTTCTATTAGAAGGGTTATTCGTATAATGCCATATCCCCCTAGTTTAAGCAGTAGGGCGGCGAGCAATATAGAGCCTGCAATTGGTGCCTCTACATGGGCTTTTGGTAATCATAAATGCAGGCCGTATAGGGGGGCTTTGACTATGAATGCTATTAGGAGGGCTAGGCTAAATAGCAGGCCTGTTCATGAAGTTGATGGGTTTGGGTGGGTTAGTTTGAGAATGGGGAGGTGAAGTGTTCCTGTTTTCGAGTGAAGGTAGAGAATGGAGATTAATAAGGGTAGTGAGCTGATTAGGGTATAGAATAGGAGGTAAATGCCTGCGCTGAGTCGTTCAGGTTGATTACCTCAACGTGTAATTAAGATAAGGGTAGGGATTAAGGTCGCTTCGAATGAGATATAGAATAGTATAAGTTCTGTTGCTGAGAAAGCTAGAATGATAAATGGTTGGATGATAATAAGAGTTGAGATAAATATTTGTTTTCGCTCATGAGGTTCGTGTTGTATGTGGCCTTGGCTAGCTATAATTATGAGGGGGAGGAATCAGCAGGAGAGGATTAGTAGTGGGGTTGAGATTTGGTCGGTAGCTGTTCAGGGGGTTAAGTATTTTAGGGGGTAATATGATGGGGTTAGTCAGTGTAGGCTGATTAAGGCAATTAGGAGGCTGTGAGTTGTGGTGTTAGTTCATATGAATTTTGCTGGGGATAGGAGGGTTATTGGAAGGAGTATAGTCGTTGGTAGGATGATTTTTAACATTGTAGGAGGTTTAGGTTATGTAAGTGATCGGAGCCATGTGTTCGGGTTGAGGCTACTAGTATGGCTAGGCCAGTGCCAGCTTCGCATGCTGAGAAGGCTAGTATTAGGATGGGTACTAGGGTGAATGATGGAGTTTGGTTCTCGACTGATCAGATTGAGAGGGGAATAAATAAGGATAGTATTATACTCTCTAGGCATAACAAAGCGGAAATGAGATGGGTTCGGTGGAATGCTAGTCCTAGGCTGCTGAATGTAAATGCAGAATAGAAGCTGAAATGTAGGGGAGACATGAGAAAGTTATAGGTGTTATCTATAATTTGCTGGGCCGAAACCAGCTGTCTTGGTTAGACTAACTTTCTGTTATTCTGCCCATTCTAGGCCTCCTTGTATCCATTCGTAGATGAGACCTAATGTGAGGAGAGTGATGATAATTATAGTTCAGGTAAGGGTTGTGATGGGAGATTGAAGTTGGATAGCTCATGGGAGGGGGAGGAGTAGGGCGATTTCTAGGTCGAATAGGAGGAATAGGATGGCTACTGAGGAAGAATCGGATTGAAAATGGTAGTCGAGCTGATCCTAGAGGGTCAAATCCACATTCGTACGGTGATAGTTTTTCTGTGTCTGGGGTTATTTGTGCAAGTCAAAAATTTAGGGTTGTCAGTGCAGTGCTTAATATAAATGATAAGGATAATATGAATGTGAGTGTGTTCATTGCTCTTCTCTGGGTTTATACCAGATTTTAAAGGATGGAAGTCAGTTGTATTTAGTATACTAGAAGAGCAGGATCCTCATCAGTATATTGATATATATAGGAAGAGTCAGATGATGTCTACGAAGTGTCAGTATCAGGCTGCTGCTTCGAATCCGAAGTGGTGATTTGATGTGAAGTGGAATTTGATTAGTCGTAGGAGGCAGACTGTCAGGAAAGATGATCCAATGATTACGTGTAATCCGTGGAATCCTGTGGCGACAAAGAAGGTGGAGCCGTAGACACTGTCAGCAATTGAAAATGAGGCTTCGTGGTACTCTATTGCTTGTAGGGCAGTAAAATAGAACCCTAGAATGATGGTAAGGGTTAGTGCGTGGATGGCTTGTTTGCGGTTTCCTTCTGTAATGCTGTGGTGGGCTCATGTTACGGTGACGCCGGAGGCTAGGAGGATTGCTGTATTTAGAAGTGGGACTTCAAGGGGGTTTAGGGGTTTGATTCCTGTTGGGGGTCATTGTCCTCCAAGTTCTGGGGTAGGGGCTAGGCTTGAGTGAAAGAAGGCTCAGAAGAATCCTAAGAAGAAGAAAGCTTCTGATGTGATGAAGAGGATTATCCCATAACGTAGGCCTTTTTGGACTGTTGGGGTATGGTGGCCTTGGAAGGTGCTTTCTCGGACGATATCTCGTCATCATTGTAGTATAACTAGAAGTATGGAGAGGAGGCCTATTGTTATTAGGGTTGATGAATTATAGTGGAATCACATGATTAGGCCGGATGTAGTTAGTAATGCTGCAGCTGCGCCGAAAATTGGTCATGGGCTTGGGTCAACTATATGGTAGGAGTGTGCTTGGTGTGCCATTAGATATTTTCTTGTAAGTACAGGCTCAGTAGGAGGACGAATACGTAGGCTTGGATTATGGCTACTGCCACTTCTAGAATGGTAAGGAGAAATAGGATAAGTGCTGTTAGGACAGAGATTGATGGTATTATTGGGAGTAAGGTAATTGTAGCTGTAGAGATGAGTTGAATAAGTAAGTGGCCAGCTGTGAGGTTTGCTGTTAGGCGTACTCCCAGGGCTAATGGTCGAATAAGGAGGCTAGTTGTTTCGATTATGATTAGGGCTGGGATTAGTGGTGTGGGTGTTCCTTCTGGGAGAAGGTGGCCTAGGGAGATAGAGGGTTGGTTTCGTAAGCCGGTTAGTAGGGTAGCAAGTCATAGTGGGAAGGCTAGGGCTATGTTCATTGATAATTGGGTAGTGGGGGTGAAGGTGTATGGGAGAAGACCTAGTAGGTTAATAGAGAGGAGAAGTAGGATGAGGGAAGTTAGTAGGAGGGCTCATTTATGGCCTGCTTTGTTTAAGGGGCTTATTAGCTGTTTTGTGATTAGGCGGATGGATCAGAGTTGGATTGTGGAGAGGCGGTTATTGACCCATCGACGGCCTGGTGATGGGAGTAGGAGGGCTGGGAGAAGGAGAGATGGAAGGATTAGTGGGATTCCTAGGAGGCAGGGGCTTGAGAATTGGTCGAAGAAGCTTATGTTCATGGTCAGGTTCATGGGGTAGGTTTTGTTGTTGTAGTCTTGCTTATAGGGTTATTTGTGGAGATAAATGAAAGTAGTTTGGGTTGAATAAGGAGTGAAAAGGTGAATCAGGTTAGGATTATGATGGTAAATCACGGATTGGGATTTAGCTGAGGCATGTCATTAAGGAGGGGAATTTCCTCTTTCTCTAGCTTAAAAGGCTAGTGCTGGTTCATAGCTTCTTAATGGTTAGGATGATAGAAGAGAGGATCAGGCTTCAAAGTATTTGAGAGGGGTAGACTCTACTACAATGGGTATGTAACTGTGGTTAGCTCCGCAGATTTCTGAGCATTGTCCGTAGAACACTCCTGGTCGAGTAGTGATGAAAGAGGTTTGGTTTAATCGTCCTGGGATTGCGTCTGTTTTTACCCCAAGGGTGGGAACAGCTCATGAGTGGAGTACATCATCAGCGGTGATGATTATTCGAATGGGGGATTCTATTGGGACTACAATGCGATGGTCGACTTCTAGTAGGCGGAAGTGGCCTTGGGGGAGGTCTGTTGTTGGGGTTATGTAGGAGTCGAATGAGAGGTCTTTAAAGTCTGTATATTCGTAGGTTCAGTATCATTGATGGCCGATGGCTTTTAGGGTGAGGTCAGGTTCGTCAATTTCGTCTATTATGTAAAGGATCTGTAGGGAGGGGAGGGCGAGTAGGACTAGGACAATGGCAGGTAGGATAGTTCAGATTAATTCAACTTCTTGGGCGTCTACAGTGTTTGATGACAGTTTTTCTATTAGTATGAGGGTGAGGAGGTATAGTACTAGGCTGCAAATTGCCAATGCTACTATTAGGGCGTGGTCGTGGAATTCAACGAGTTCTTCTATGATAGGGGATGAGGCATCTTGAAATCCAAGTTGTGAGTGGTTTGCCATGTGAGGTGTACAGGGTTTGCGCCTGTGATTTAGTCTTGACAAGGCTATGTAATTGGTTTACTAACATCTCATAAGAAAGAAGCATTAAGTGGTTTGATGCGGTTGGCTTGAAACCAGCATGTGAGGGTTCGATTCCTTCCTTTCTTGTACTTGGACGAAGGCTGGTTCTTCGAAGGTGTGATATGGTGGTGGACAACCGTGAATTCATTCAATGTTAGTAGAAGTTAGTTCAGGTTGGAGTACTTTTCGTTTTGCCGAGAAGGCCTCTCAGACGATAAACATGAGTATGATTACGGCTGTTATTGAAATTAATGAGCCGATTGAGGATAATGTGTTTCATAATGTGTAGGCGTCTGGGTAGTCTGAGTACCGTCGTGGCATACCAGCTAAGCCTAGGAAGTGTTGTGGGAAGAAGGTTAGGTTGACTCCTGTGAATATTACTCCGAAGTGTGCCTTAGTTCATGAGGGATGAAGGGTAAAGCCTGTGAAGAGGGGGAATCAGTGGGTGAATCCTGCTAGGATGGCGAAAACTGCTCCTATTGAGAGAACATAATGGAAGTGAGCAACTACGTAGTAGGTGTCATGGAGGGCAATGTCTAGTGATGAATTAGCGAGGACGATTCCTGTTAGGCCTCCAATAGTAAATAAGAAGATAAACCCTAGGGCTCATAGTATAGGGGGGTCTCATTTGATTGTTCCTCCATGTAGGGTGGCTAATCAGCTGAAGACTTTAATGCCGGTTGGGATAGCAATGATTATTGTAGCTGATGTAAAATAGGCTCGAGTGTCTACATCTATTCCTACTGTGAATATGTGATGGGCTCATACAATAAAGCCCAGGAATCCAATTGACAGTATTGCTCACACTATCCCTATGTAACCAAACGGCTCTTTTTTCCCTGCATAGTATGCTACTACGTGAGAGATTATTCCGAAACCTGGGAGAATAAGGATGTAAACTTCAGGGTGGCCGAAAAATCAAAATAGGTGTTGGTAAAGGATTGGATCCCCTCCTCCTGCAGGATCAAAGAATGTAGTGTTGAGGTTGCGGTCAGTAAGTAGTATTGTGATCCCAGCGGCTAGGACAGGTAGGGAAAGTAGTAGGAGAATGGCGGTAATGAGTACAGATCAGACGAATAGGGGTGTTTGGTACTGTGATAGTGCGGGAGGTTTTATATTGATGATGGTAGTGATGAAGTTGATAGCCCCTAAGATAGAGGATACACCTGCAAGATGAAGGGAGAAAATGGCCAGGTCTACTGATGCACCGGCGTGAGCAAGGTTACCGGCCAGGGGTGGGTAAACAGTTCATCCGGTACCAGCCCCAGCTTCTACAGTGGAGGATGCTAGTAAGAGGAGGAAGGAGGGAGGGAGAAGTCAGAAGCTTATGTTGTTTATACGTGGAAATGCTATGTCTGGGGCGCCGATTATGAGTGGAACTAGTCAGTTTCCAAAACCTCCGATTATAATGGGCATAACTATAAAGAAGATTATAATAAAGGCATGGGCTGTGACGATTACATTGTAGATTTGGTCGTCTCCAAAGAGTGTCCCTGGTTGTCCCAGTTCTGCGCGGATTAATAGGCTAAGTGCAGTGCCAGCTATGCCTGCTCATGTGCCAAAAATTAGGTAAAGAGTGCCAATGTCTTTATGGTTGGTTGAGAATAATCATCGGTTGATGAAGGTCACAGGTAAGATGGCTGAGTGTTGAAGCGTTAGGCTGTAGTCCTTTTTACAGAGGTTCAATTCCTCTTCTTATCGACCTTGTAGTGAAGTTCATGATGAGTTGCAAACTCATTGATGCACATTAAAGTGTGCCTGGGTCTTGTAGGCAGAAGCCAATAGGTTGTGGCATTTAGCTGTTAACTAGAATTTTATGGGATCGAAGCCCATCTGCCTAGGCGAAGGCCTTAGCTTAATTAAAGCGTCTGGTTTGCATTCAGGAGATACAGGTTAATGTCCTGTTGGTCTTAATCGGGCAGAAACTAAGAGAATTTAACTCTTATTTAAGGCTTTGAAGGCCTTTGGTTTGGGCGGCGGTTTAATCCTAAGTTTCTAGAATATGGTGATGATTAAAGGGGATAAGGGTAGTAGGGAAGTTGATAGGGTAGATAGAATGGCTGTGGGGGTGTTTAGTGTTTTGTTGGTGCGTCAGAGTTTTATGTGATTAGATGAGTTGGGGGGGAGTGTAATTGTTGAGTGGTATGCGAGGCGGAGGTAAAAAAATAAGCTTAGGAGTGATAATATAGTAATGATTGTGGCTGTTGGGGTTATTTCTTGTTTAGTAAGTTCTTGAATGATAAGCCATTTTGGTATGAAGCCTGTTAATGGTGGAAGGCCTGCTAAGGACAAAAGTGTTAGTATGATGATTGCATTTAGTATAGGGGTTTTTGTTCAGGAGATAAGTATTGTTGATAGTTTTAGGACTTTGATTTGGGTTAATGATAGGAAGATGGTTGTTGTTATTAATGTGTAAAGGGCAAAGGTGAGGGTGGTGAGATGGGGGTTGTAGTTGATGATTACAGTTATTCAACCTAGGTGAGAGATAGATGAGAAGGCTAGGATTTTTCGTGTTTGAGTTTGGTTTAAACCTATTCAACCCCCGATTAGAGCAGAGAAGATTGCTAGAAGAGTGAGTAGGGTGGGGTTGAGGGATTGTGATGTTATGAGTAGGAGGGAGATTGGGGGAAGTTTTATGAGAGTTGAGAGTAGCAGGGCAGTGATTATTGAAGAACCTTGAAGTACTTCTGGGAATCAAAAGTGAAATGGTACAAGTCCTAGTTTTATTGCGATTGCTATTGTTATTACTAGACATGATGTGGGGTGATTTAATTGTGTGATGTCCCATTGACCGGAGGATCAGGCGTTAATTAAACTTGAGAAGAGGATTAAAGCAGATGCGGTTGATTGGGTGAGAAAATATTTGATGGCAGCTTCAATTGATCGGGGATGATGGGATTTAGAAATAAGGGGGATAATGGCCAGAGTGTTGATTTCCAAGCCTGTTCAGGCTATAACTCAGTGGTTGCTGGAGATAGTAATGCCGGTTCCCATTATTAGGCTTATGGTGAAGATTAGTTTTGCATGGGGGTTCATTAGTAGGGGAAGGGGTTGGACCATCGTTTTCGGGGTATGGGCCCGATAGCTTAGTTAGCTGACCCTACTAGAAAATAATATAGAGGAAGTATGAAGGGTTTTGATCTCTTCTGTGTAGGTTCGATTCCTACTTTTCTAAGTTCAGAGGAAGCGAGAGGGTTGTTATACCTCTATGTTCACTTTATCATAGTGATCCTTTTGGTTCAGGCACGCTGCCTTAGGTTGGGGGTAAGCCGGCATAGCTGATTGATATGCTGGTATGTCAAAGGCATAGGGCCAGGGTTAGGGGTAGAAAGTTTTTTCATAGGAGGTGTATTAGTTGGTCATAGCGAAATCGTGGGTATGAGGCTCGGATTCACAGGAAGGTGGATGAGAGGAGGAGGACTTTTGTGGCTAGTGCGACAGGGAATAGTTCTGATGGGAGGTTTAGGAAGCTTGGGTTAAGGAATAAAATGGTTGTTAGTGTGTTTATTAGTATGATGTTGGCGTACTCGGCCAGGAAAAATAGGGCAAATGGTCCTGCAGCATATTCCACATTGAATCCTGAGACAAGTTCAGATTCTCCTTCTGTTAAGTCGAATGGGGCGCGATTGGTTTCAGCGAGAGTGGAAATAAATCATATTATTGCTAGTGGTCATGAGGAGAAGATAAGGTAGATGGGTTCTTGAGTTGTGGCTAGAGTGCTTAAGGTATAGCTTCCACTTAGTATGATTGTGGTTAGTAAGATGATGGCTAGGGTGACTTCATATGAGATTGTTTGGGCAACAGCTCGGAGGGCTCCGATTAGGGCGTATTTGGAATTTGAGGCCCATCCAGATCAGAGAAGGGAGTAGACAGTTAGGCTTGATATGGCTAGAAGGAATAATAGGCCTAGGTTTAAGTCTGCAAGGGGGAAAGGAAGTGGGAGAGGAGTTCAAATGGTAAGGGCTAGAAGTAAGGCTAGAATGGGTGTTATGATGAAGAGGAAGGGGGAGGAAGTGGATGGGCGGATAGGCTCTTTAATAAACAGTTTTACTCCGTCTGCAACGGGTTGGAGTAGACCAAAAGGGCCCACAATGTTTGGGCCCTTTCGGGCCTGTATGTAGCTGAGGATTTTTCGTTCTACAAGTGTTAAGAAGGCCACGGCAATAAGGATTGGTAGTACATAGGATAGGGTTATGGTTAAGAGGTTTATTAGGGTGGATGGGGTCATGTCAGGGGAAAGAGAGCTAGGGAGAGGATTTGAACCTCTGGGTAAAGGGCTTAAGCCTTTTGCATTTGCCGAGCTCTGCCACGCTAGCTGCTCCTTTTCTAGGAGATTGATGTGTGTGGTGGGCTTTTGGCAATTAAGTTGTGTTCATTGCTTATAAGGCTGGGGTGTGCTTTGTGGTATTGACCCCACTTCTCCGGTCCTTTCGTACTAGGAGGAGTCTAGTTCATAGATAGAAACCGACCTGGATTGCTCCGGTCTGAACTCAGATCACGTAGGACTGTTAATCGTTGAACAAACGAACCCTTAATAGCGGCTGCACCATTAGGTTGTCCTGATCCAACATCGAGGTCGTAAACCTCCTTGTCGATATGGGCTCTTGGAGGAGATTGCGCTGTTATCCCTGGGGTAGCTTGGTTCATTGGTCAATTATATTGGGTCAAGGTTACTATTAGTACTTTGATGGGTTGGTCTTAGTGAAGAGCTGTGGTCTATGGATTTGGAGGATTTGTTTTTCTCCAAGGTCGCCCCAACCGAAAAATGTCGACCAGGTGTTTTATGGGGGTAGGTCCAGTGGATAAGGTGAGTGGGAGGGTGGTCGTTATTTTTAAGTTCCACAGGGTCTTCTCGTCTTATGGTCACATTCTCGTTTTTGCACGGGAATACTAATTTCACTGATTACCCACAAGAGACAGTTAAGACCTCGTTTAGCCATTCATACAAGTCTCAATTTATGGGACAATTGATTGCGCTACCTTCGCACGGTTAGGATACCGCGGCCGTTGAACTTTGAGGGTCACTGGGCAGGCATCACCTTCAATACTTGTTGTTTGCTGAAGGCTATGTTTTTGGTAAACAGTCGGGTCTTTGATTTGCCGAGTTCCTTTTGTGGGTTTTAATCGTCTATTATGGGCGTTCCTGAGTTGGTTTAACAGATTGAGTTGAATATGAATTCTTGTTGGAGTGGAGATATAAGTTGAGTTCTGTTAATAATGTGTTAATGTAAGTTTACGCTGCGTAGAGGAAGGTTCCGAGTTACTCATTTTAGCATTAATTCTTCTATTCTTATAGGTTGACCTGCTTGGGGTGAGGGAGTCAAATGGGTTTGAAAATTTTTAATGGGGGAGCTTTGACGCACTCTTTTGTTGATGGCTGCTTTAAGGCCCACAGTGGGGAGGGGAAAAAATTATCCGCTAGGGGAGGTTGTATTCTTTTTCGAAGGAGCTGTACCTCCTTCGAATTGCTCTTAACTCTAACGTGCGTGGGGTTGAGTGGATGTCCTTGGGGATAAGTTAAGGGAGAACTTAAATTCATTTGGCAGGTAACCAGCTATCACCCAGCTCGGTTGGCTTTTCACCTCTACCAGCGAGTCATCCCGCTCTTTTGCGACAGAGATGGGTTCGCTCAGTTTTAGCTGCTCACAGGTAGCTCGCTTGGGTTTCGGGAGGGCAAACTTTAGTTCACTTTGCTTGGTTATTCTTGCTAAATCATGATGCAAGAGGTACAAGGGTTAGTCTTTACTATTTTTTGCTTATAATTTTCACTGTTATTTCATCTTTCCCTTACGGTACGATTGGTCTCTATTGCGCCAGAAGTCTTTTCTATCGCCTATACTAGGAGATGGTTAAAATGTTTTGGTTTGGTAGAATAATGGATTCTTGATGGTGCGGGGTTGTGAGTGGCTGGGCTAGAGGGAGGGCAAGTCAAGGCGACCTCGTTTGTGGAGGTATCTTTCAGGTGTAAGCTGAATGCTTTAGAGCTTGTAGCTACGTCTTGGTGGTCTAAGCGCACCTTCCGGTACGCTTACCTTGTTACGACTTACCTCGTCTTTAGCTTGGGGTGGGTATTATTTATTGATACTAGTTGCTTGTGAAGAGGGTGACGGGCGGTATGTACGTGTCCCAGGGCCATCTTAAAGTAGGCTTAAGAAGGTATGGTCCTGCTTTACTGCTAAATCCTCCTTCCAAGGACGGATTTCACGTCCTTTTTCGTTGTTCTATGTAGAAAATGTAGCCCATTTCTTCCACCTCATAGGCTATACCTTGACCTGTCTTATTAGCGGAGGCTATTGAGCTCACTGTTAATCTTTCATTTTAGGTGGGCTGGCGACGGCGGTATATAGGCTGATATTGGCAAGGGGTGGTTAGGTGGATCGTGGATTATCGGTTATAGAACAGGCTCCTCTAGGTGGGTTTGGGGCACCGCCAAGTCCTTAGAGTTTTAAGCGTTTGTGCTCGTAGTTCTCAGGCGGATACATGAGTGTGTGAGTATCTAGATTTAGGGCCAGGCATAGTGGGGTATCTAATCCCAGTTTGTGTCCTGGCTTTCGTGGGTTTAAATTGGTCATGGGGCTAAGATGGTTTTAGGTTGGGCTTAAATGGGTCTTGGGCTTATGACAGCTTAGTTACACTTCGATCTTAGCGGGTGAAGATAACATATGGCCACTCTTTACGCCGGGTGACTATTGATTTGGGTTTCTTGTATGACCGCGGTGGCTGGCACAAGATTTACCAACCCTAAAGGTTGCCATGGCTAAGTCAAGTTTGCACTTATTGCTTAAGGTTAATTACTGCTGAATACCCGTGGGGGTGTGGCGTAGGCAAGGCGTCTTGGGCTACATTTAGTGTGCCTGATACCTGCTCCTTTTGCTTGTAAAGATATATTAGGGCATTTTCACTGGAATGCGGATACTTGCATGTATATGTCTAGCAAAAACCAATAGTAAGGTTAGGACTAAGTCTTTTGCCCGCAGGTATTGTAGGTACCGTCTTGGCATCTTCAGTGCCATGCTTTGGGGTAAGCTATGGGGGCTGTTAGTAGTGGGGGATCAAGCCATTTGTTAGTTATCAATATAAATAATGTTTGTTTTGTGGGATTTTGTGCCGTGTAATTTTTGTTTTTAAAAAAAGAATGGTTTTGGTAGTGGAGTTTCTCTAATAAAAGTGATGTAAATAACAATATATATATATACTATACAAAACGTTTTTATGACTTGAGGGTTTTTATGCGGTGATTTTAATGTAATTTTGTTTTTTAAAAAATAATTTAAAAAAATAAAAAAAAAATAATAAAAAAACGAATAAAAAATTGTGGTAAATTTCCTAGTTTTGTGAAGAAAATAGAGGAAGTGAAAATTTGTAAAAATATGTCCGACAAGCATTCACTAAATAGCCCCATTTACCGGGGGGGTGGAAGAGCCATAACCAAATGCGATCCAAAGTGCATCAGTGTCAAGGTGATACCAAATACACGCAAACCGTCTCATCGAGGGACACGAGAGGACTAGGATAGGACGCAACGCAGGAGTAGTCCAGGCTTCACTTGAATAGCACTCCGCACCCGCACTGTGAAGGGCAACCTGTGAAGAAGCCCCAGAGAAAAGAGGAACCAACAGCAATGAAGAGATAAGATGCCGCGATCACGGACTGAAGAGGGGAGAATAATGCACAGATGACTTCGTGAAAAGTGAGAAAGTTCAGGAGTTAATCATGGGATGTTCCTGACCGAGGAACCAGAGGCGCAAAAGAGCAAGGAGGGCGAGGGGTGTAGGGGGAAAGAATGGGCCTGAAGCTAGTCATGAAGTACATTACGGGCAGGGGTTGCTGATCTCTCGTGAGGTGTACGATCAATAAATCCATCTGGTACGTCGAGCATAACCAAATGTGGAGAGAACATGGTATTTAGTAGTATGTCCTGTAACCATTCATATCATGGTGGCCTGCGGGTTCGGTATCCATTGCATGGGGAGTGGAGGAGACTTTATGTGTTAGAGCATTACAGAGGTGGTACATGGGGAGAAATGGGGATATGGTGTTATGTCCGTCTACATATAATGGGTTTAGTACGTATATAATATATAGTACCGGTACCATAGTATATGTGGTATATAAATGTATGCACGATTATGCATAGTATACCCCCCCTGGGGGGGAAGGGGGGGGTACACTCAATAGGGGAGTTGGGTAAAAAAAGTGTGTT